TATTCCGATGGATTGTTACTGTGTATTGCTTAACTGAACAGTACCAAGCCTTTCAAAAAAAAAAATGAAAGGTTTGGTACTGTTCAATTTCATGTTTGTTGTTACTCCTCATCCTTCTTCCCATTCCAGAAATAATGGATATGGGCAGTTCCTCTGCATCCAGCAGGAATTGAACCCGCGAGTTCGCCAATTATGAGTTGGGCGCTTTAACCATTCAGCCATGGATGCTGGATAAAGATCATAAACATAGTCATTCTATAATATGAGTATAGACTCGGATCTTAAATTGGGTGATTCGGGACCCAATCAAATTCTCTCATATTTGATTCATGTCAAATATTGTAAACAGACATTTTACAGAGGTCCAAGGCTGGACTGAACAACTTGTTCGAGAGTTGGTTAGGAGCTAGTCATCGATCTTGCTCTGATCCCCTGTCAGGGGTCGTCGACCTACATACAAACGTTAGTTCATTAACCTATAAAATTGATTCTTCTTGTAAGAAATGACCGTGGATAGAGACAATTGGTTTGTTTTTACGGGGCGGACGTAGCCAAGTGGACCAAGGCAGTGGATTGTGAATCCACCACGCGCGGGTTCAATTCCCGTCGTTCGCCCATAAAATAAGAGAAAAAACGGAATGGATTTTATCCATTTGGTATATTTACTATCCATTTAGTATAATGGTATTGGTTAGTTGACACGAGCTTTCCGATTATATATAATCCATATTAGTTGACACGATCTTTCCGATTATATATAATCCATATTAGTTGACACGATCTTTCCGATTATATTAAATCCATATTAGTTGACACAATCTTTCCGATTATATTAAATCCATATTAGTTGACACAATCTTTCCGATTATATTAAATCCATATTAGTTGACACGAGATTTCAATTATATTAAATCAATATTAGTTTATATATTCCATTAATTGGGATGAAAAAAAAGGGGGGGGGGGGGTAAAAAAAAAAAAATGAAAAAAAACAGATCCTGGATAGTGAAATTGGAGGAGATACAAAGCTATCAATTTCTATGCAATCAATGGACCGAATCCAATTTGGTGAGATTTTTAATTCAAATCCTTTCGCATCGAGAGCGCCTTATAAAGCTCTTTGACCTTAGAATTGTCAGTACGTTGCTTTTACGCGATCTACGCAAAAGCAATCCATATTTTTTGATCCAAGGTGTAGTAGTACTTACATTATCGGTCCTTACATATCGCTTCAATCATAAAAGTAGTATGATTGAGAGAAAAAATTTCTATTTGATGAAACTCTTTCCTATACATATAAACTTTATGGAACTTGGAAATGAAACATCGGAAGAATATTTAAAACCTTTCACTAAAAATTGGTTGATATTTCCGCATCTTTTCCTGTCGTTCCAATTGAAAAGATCTTACAATCGATCCATAGAGCATTCCAATCCCATTAGTTTCAATTCAGGATATGACAGGAACATGAACAAGAAGGATGAGATTATCTCGGAAAATAAAGGACCGGGCGAAACTCATTCAGAGAAGGATAAGAAAGATATCAATTTGAAGATCGATTCAACTATAAATTCAACCAAAAATGAGTATTGGGAACCTGAAAAAGATCTTTGTGAAGATCCATTCACAAGAAATAAAACGGAGATTGAGCAACGAAGAGAAAGATCAATTCTTTGGGATCTTTCTCCTATTGAAAGAGAACAAACAAAAAGAGAATCAGATTTGTCCTCAAAGTGTTTATCAGAATATTCTCCAATCTCTTGGGCGAAAGAATTATTTAAAGAAGATCAAAGATATATGGAAGATAATTCCTTTCCAAAGGAAAGGAAAAGATTCATTGATAATTTTACAAAATCAATTCGTTATTCTTTTTTTAACATATTGCCAATAGATGAACCGTGTATGGGTGGTCCTAGTGCTACTAAGAAGTCCATTGAAGATTTCAACTTATTTAAAAGATTCTTTAAAAGGCAACAAGATGTTTTTTTCCAGGATTTCAGGGATTCAAAATCCAATTCATTAATGAATAGGATAGTTTATCTATGGAAGATCAAAACATATTTTCAAATCGAAAATCCTTCCTCAAATTGTACTATTTCATCAGATCCCGGATGTAATATTATTAGAAAGCAAGGACAGTACATATTGCACAACAATTTGAGATCAAAAACGAAAAAAATCGTTCTGAAAATAACAGATCAATTCATTCTATCAATAACTAAGCCTAGCCAGGTTCATGATAAGAATTCCCTTGATATTGATCATCACATGAATCTATTATATGAACTCAATGAGAATGGATCGTTGAGATTCAATCGGATCTTCAACCACAGGGATAAATTGAAGAATCAATCTTTATGGGTTCTACTCAATATTACTGGTAAAGAAGATGAATATTTAGATCAAATAATCAACAAAGAATTGAGCCAAAGCTATTTCAAAAATCGCTTGGAGATCGAAACCCCTCTTAATTATTATAGAACTGAAGCTTTCAATTGGTATGAATCGATTCGATATAAGATTGTTGTATATTCGGCAAATGCATTCAACAGATTCTATTTTATGAACAGGTTCAGTCGCAATTTAAAGAATCAAATTCAAACAAATTGGATAGAAAATGAAAGTTTTCATAATGTAACGAAAGATACAATTGGCCGTCATTCATCAAATTGGAGAAAAAGTCAGAGAGAATGGTTCAAACATTTTATTATTCGAACAAATAAAAATATAAATCGGAATTTGAATGTGTACAAATGGTCCAATCAGACCGAATACTTTCTAAAATATTGGAAACATTTTGTTTCTAAACAAAACTATTTCAAAATAGTGTTTGATCCAATTGAATCATGTACTAATACTAATAAAGATTCAATTGGTTGGTCTGTAATTCCCAACAAAAAAGATTATTCAAAGTTTTCTTCCCTCTCTGAAAATATTGTCAAGATCTTAAATTCGAACTTCAATATAATTTCGAAGTTCAATTATAAGTTCAATAATTTCATTTCTATTTTGGATTTTCGCTTTCATAAACTCAAAAGTCTTAATTATCTACAATTAAATGAGTTGTTGGAGCCAATTGGTGCTCTAATCGTTCATTTAAAAAAATATAAACCCTTTCTTTTATATGACTATAATCTTTCACAAAGATCAAAATTATTGATCGATGAAAGAACAATTGCACCATTTATTCCGAATGAGATACCGATTAATCCATTGATTATTGACTTATTCAATTATGAAAATAATCGCATGGAATCATTCGATAACACTGATTTTTCGACGATATCCAACGATGGAGACAATTGGTTGAATCCCGCGAAACTATCTGATCAGAGCTCATTGAGAGCTTCTTTTCACGGAGCAAATACGCTCCAATTTTTTGATTATTTGCATCATCCTCGGTCAAATTATAATAAGAGATTACCTTCTTATATGGAAAGGATTCATATAAAAAGGAAGAATCTTACATATGGACAATTATTCAATTTTTTGTCCATCCACACCAATCTCTCTTCTTTGCCTATTGATGAAATAGGACCCGTTCACTTAGATAAAGATACTATTTCGTTCATCCAATCACAAGTATCTAACATATTCTTACCTAAATATTTACAACGAAAACAAAGTGGTGACCAAACGTTTGTATTAATCTATGACTTGTACAGATCCTTCAAATTACTAACTCGATTGAATCCATTCGTTCGTGACAAAAGATATCTTTCCTCGATTGAAGAGATTTATACAACGCCTTTAACAAAAAAACAAATAGTCAATTTTGAAAAAACTTATTGTGAACCTTTTATCAATAGATCCGATTCAGAAGAAAACAACCTCGATCAGTACCTTAAAAAGGGTTTCAGTTCAAACATGGGTCTTATTGAAACTCGATCTTATCAAGATGATTTACTATCCGAAATATTTCCCAATAAGAACCAGGAAATGCTTCATCGTATTCAAGATTGGCTTGTAACCGAAAGTTCAAAAAACATAATTAGAAAAAAAGGCATAGATGGAAGGAGTACCCTTTCAATTTCATCTAAAGAGGAACATAAAATTATACCATCATCTCGTTTTAATGAACGTGTTAAGAAACAGGAGATGTATAGGATCTATCGAATAGATAGTATTTTTTCAAAATGGGAACTGTTTAAAACCTATATGCCTTGGTTTTTTACTTCTGCATGGTCTAAATATCTTGTAAATATACTTTTAGATACTCTTCCGGAGATATTGCTACATGGCAATAATCAATTTGTATCTATTTTTCGAGATATTAAACATAAGATTATGCATAAATTGAATATCTTGTGGGAACTTTATCATCCATTATGGGAACCTATACAACGGAAATTTATAACGAATCTATTTCAATTGAGTTTTAGATTCAGAACGAATCTTCTTAATAAGTTTTTATTTGTAACGAATCCTTGGAATGAGTTTTTGTCTTCCTGTGAGGATTTTTTCATAGAGGAAACAAGTGATCGAGAGAAGTCATCAGTACCATTCATATGGGGACATCTGAGATTACTAAATGCTCGGGGGTATGAATATGGGATTCTTATCCCTTTTTTCGTCCTTGGGTATTTCGTTCTTCAATATTTTGAAGTTATTTCCTTAGCCTTTATCAATTTAAAGATAGACTTTGAACTCATAAAGTATTTAAAGGATCCGTCATACGTGATCGAGTTGCAAAAACTAATGAATACTTCTGTACCTAGTCTCTTGTTCTCTTCTACATCCAGCTATTCTTCTATGAAGAATAAGATTAAGAATAGAAAGCTTTATTCGCCTATAACTATAATAAGAGAGTTTAACAGATTGTGTTCTAGCATGGATATCTCCGAAAAAGAGATAGAATTACTAGTTCAATTTCTAATGACGAGAAAAAACATTTCTCAATTTGAATCGAATTTGACTTACAGTCATAATTTCTTCAAGAATGAATTTGGTTATCAAATTACTGAACAGCCGGGACTTATTCACTTACGATATTTGGCTTACACTTATCAAAAAGATCTAATGAATTATAAGTTCGATCAATTTTGTTTAGCAGAAAGATGGGTATTCCTTGCCTTTTGTCAGAAGATTACCTCTTCACAAATATTGTGTCCAACCAACCCCACATTTAATGGAAAACCTTTCTCACTCGACACAGGATCATTACTTTCCAAAGGGATTTTACTTATAGGTCCTATGGGAACTGGCCGATCCTATTTGGCCAAAAGTCTAGCAGCAGACTCTTATGTTCCTTTAATTAAAATATCTCTGAACAAGTTATTGTATGGTGAATATTTCAATTACCCTGGTACTGGAAGTATTATGACTGATTTTGAAAATAAGGTGAAAGAAAAAATGCAACAATTCAATCTTACCCTCGAATTGGCGAAAAGAATGTCTCCTTGCATAATATGGATTCCAAACATTCATCAACTTCATTTCAATGACCTAAATCAATCTTTCTTTGGTTTAAACTTAACTGACTTTTTCCTCGGTTTATTAGTGAACCATCTCTCTAGAGATGATGAGAAAGATTCTATCAGAAATATTCTTTTTATTGCTTCGACTCATATCCCCAAAAAAGTGGATCCAGCTCTAATAGCTCCAAATCGATTAGATAGATCGATCAATATTCGAATGCTTGTTATCCCACAACGACAAAGGGAATTTCCCATTCTTTTACGTAGCAAAGGGTTCTACTCGGAAAAACAGTTGTCCTGTCCCGATGAATTTGGATCTAGAACCATAGGTTCTAATGCACGAGATCTAGCAGCACTTGCCAATGAAGCCTTATCAATTAGTATTACCCGAAAGAAATCAGTTATAGACATTAATACAATTCGATTAGCTCTTTATAGGCAAAATTTTGGTTTGGAATCTATAGATAATCAGGTTGGATTCGGTAAAAATGACGAAAGACTTCTCTACAAGGTAGGAAAGGCTGTTATACAAAATACACTTAGAAGAAATTCTCCCATGAATCCTCTATCTACAAAAAAGGAATTATGGAAGAAAAGGTTTTCTTATTTGTCCGAATGGTATTTAGAACCTTCGATTGCCGAAACAACTATGAAGGAATTTACCATACTCCCCCATATTTTGGGTTGCTTGGCCGGATCAGCGGCTCGAGATTCGTGGTATATATCGGAACGAAATAGAGAGAATTGGATTTCTCTCGATATATTCGCTGAGCATGATTTCAATCTAGCTTCTAGTCTTTTAGAAAGTCTTCTGGTCGAGTTTCCATGGTTAGGAATATGTCGGGGTAAGTCCGATAAGGATCAAATCACATTTGCTCCTCAGCCCAAAATGAGAAATCATCTAGATATGACACGATTTCTGAAAGAATATGAATTGAAGTTTCTAGAAGAAACTCTCGGCGCAAAACAAATGGATAGGGTAATAAATAAAATAGTTTGGGCTCCTAGGATCTGGCGTCTTAGTTTTCTTCGCAGTAATCGATTCGATCGTACAAAAAGAACCAATGAATTGGGATCTTCGTACCTGTTCGGATCGTTTGAAAAAGGGCAGATGGGAGGATCTCAATTTTCTATACAATATCCGATGCAATATAAAGACTCTAATAAACCTATGTTCTTTCTAGGAAGACGATATATTTGGGATCCCTTCCTATTTCAAGAGCAGCGCCTTGTGTTTTCACGCCGAGAAATTTTCGCAAATGAAGAACTGCTGAAAAGGCTCTATATTACTTATGGTTCAAGGAGAAGAAAAGCAAAATATGGTTTTTTCTCTAAAAAAAGTTTCCAAGGTGCTTTTAATAGATATAATTCAAAATCCATGACCAATTCGATTTCGATCATGAATTTGTGGAAACCATTGTCTTTTGCAGAAAAGAAACATATCGAGGATTTCAAACGCATTCAAGCAATCGGTATCCGATTGGAACGTATGCAGCCATATTCTCCTTCATTTACATATCAACGTTGGTTGATCGAAAATCCAATAAAAAAGGTTGACCGCTTCGAATCGTTAATTCATCACAAAAGATGCTTCGGAACCAATAGTTTATTATCTAATGAATCTTTTGTTTATAATACTCTATCCGAGAGTTATCAATATTTATCAAATCTGTTCCTATCTAACAGAATGTTATTGGATCAAATGACAAAGACATTGTTGGAGAAGAAATGGCTTTTTCCAAATGAAATTGAACACTCAATTCATAACAGGATTAAGATTTCACATCAGCCAATCTCTAACCATCGATGAAAGAGCAATGAAATATGGAATTAAGTAAAAAAATTGACCGGGCAGAAAATCAATGAGAGGCTCTAGCTCCGATTTCAGATCCTTAATTAATCTTTTCCTGGTATTGTCCAAGAATAGTAAGTATGTTGGAGGAAAAAAAGATTTTATATTTTTTTTTTTTTTTTTTTTCATTTTAAGATAGGTTCCTCACTCCGAGATCTCGACCATGTAGGGTAAGCATAGTAAAGACAAGCCCATTCTCTTTAACCTAATGAGATATTCTCTACTAAACTATGCTTACTTCTTATCTCCTCGATTTCGGTTCTAGTATTCCCTCTTCCCACACTATTAAGAGGAGAGGAAAGGTTCATCATAGAGTCACAGGATCCGGATATAGTTGTTGAGGTTCGGTCGCAACTACCGGATCTTGCAAAATTTTGCAAGGAGTATATGGTCAATCTATGTATCTTGCAAGATCTTAAAAGATTTTTCTCAATCTTTGTCCTTAATGAAATATACCTCATAATACAAGAGCGGACCATTTCGGAATGGACTCCTCATTAGATAGAGAAGATCGCCAAGATCCTGTCTGTGATCCACTGTCCTATTCCAGCAGCTTAAACTTGTAGTTAATTGTCGGAATACCTCGTATCTGTTGATACGAGGGAAATCTATCCCATCCCAGTCTATTGAGAGAATATCATACGATATTTGCCATTGAATCGCTCATTCAATAAACATGAAAAATATTATGCCTTGAAGAGGACTCGAACCTCCACGCTCTTAAGCACGAGATTTTGAGTCTCGCGTGTCTACCATTTCACCATCAAGGCATCAAAAAAGTGAATCCTATTACATGAATAGTATATATATATATTATTCATATCATGATGAATATAGAATATATGTAAGAGATAGCGTATTGGAGTATTGATATCGATCGGTCGTAAAAAAGAATCTGATTCCTTTTTTATTACCTTCCTCGCGTATGTATAAGACCAAATCTATTAAATCAATAGAAAATATTACCAATCCTTCTTACAAAATATCTTTTTTCATTAAAATATATTAGTTTTTTTAGTTGTTTCTGACCTTGCTTTACCTTAATTGTTATTTCGGTAAAAGCGATTGATGTCTTGGTCCGAGTGGGAGGTAGGGGTAACAGTCCTTTTCTTTCTCTTTTCCGCATGTCCATAGAGTTTTGAGAGATAGAAACATCTAAAAAAAAGAAAGAGAGATATCTCACTATATTTTATTATATAGGTAATAATTTGTAATTTGTAGAACGAATCATACTCCTTCATATACGTCAGGGGTCCATTGATGAAAAGGAACTGGGGAAAGCTCGGACCCAATTCCTACAGTTATGGATATAAGCGCAATTCATAATCCTGGAGAGTCATACATTTGTGTATCTATGAGACCATTTACTATTTCTTGAAGCTCAATCTCTCCCCCGGATAAACCATATAGCCAAGAAAGAGCATAGACCAGACCAGCAGAATGGAAGAACTTGCCTCACCCATAAGTGAATATTTCATAGTAGCCTCATTGGATTGAGGCGTACATCTCTTCTGGTATATAAATAGAATATATAAGAACATGAACTGAAACATTATAAAGCTATGAGGCTGAATCATTACATTAGCACCACGTAAAAAAAAAACACATTCCTCCTAGAGCAGCTGTTAATACGAATAAAAGAAACTATGTTATAGTCATTTCTGTACATTGAATGTACTCCACGGATAGAGGAACACATAGGGTTGAACGTAATAAATTGATTCATCAAAATATTTCGTTGAAATTGTTCGTTCGAAAATGACCCAAAGAGCTGATCATAGGTTCTTCTCTCCATCGAAATGATAAGACCACCGAAATGATAAGACCACTATGCTCATTACAAAGAGATGAAAACCAAGCTATATCTTCTTGATCATCGATAATGAAGAATTAGGACGAGAATCAGGATACATTCTGGCCGGGGAAAGAAAGAGAACTTCCATGGTAGAAAAGCAAATAAAACTCTTTCAAATGATCTCAGGGTATAATTTCAATTTCAGTTTTCACTTTGTACATGTGAGATCATGAATTAGTAATTTATTTGAATCTCCGAAAGAGTAGAAATCATTTCTAACTTCCAATTTTCGGAATAGGAAATTGACATAATCCTCATGAATAGGATCGATTATTCCTCCATAATCTATCTCCTTAAGCAAGCCTTCTCAAGAGGGCACGGGAATCTAATTCAAATTTATCAGGATATGTAGATCCACTATATAGATAGGTAGATCTCGATCCTGTTTATAGATTAACGGAAATGTGCAAAAGCTCTATTGGCCTCTGCCATTCTATGAGTCTCTTCCTTTTTGCGTATAGCATTGCCATTCCCTCTGGCAGCATCCATTAATTCGTGACTCAATTTGAAATCCATATTTCGACCCGGTCGTTTTCGAGATGCCCCTAATAACCAACGAATGGCAAGTACTTTTCCTTGTGTAGATCTTATCTCAACGGGAACTCGATAAGTTGATCCACCCACACGTCTTGCTTTTACTGTTACATTGGGGGTTACTCTACGTATTGCTTGGCGTAGAACAGATAGTGGATTTTTCTCCGTCTTTTGTTGAATATTTTTGATGGATCGATAAAGAATTCGATAAGCCAATGATTTTTTCCCGTTTTTAAGAATACGGTTAACCACCATGTTAACTAATCGATTATGATAAATAGGATCGGATTTTGCAGTTTTTTTTTCTGCAGTACTTCGTCGTGACATGAGTATGAAAAAGGTTCAAGAATCTATTTAATAAAGGCTGAAAATAAATCATTTATTTTGGCTTTTTTACTCCATATTGTAGGGTGGATCTCTAAAGGTATGAAAGATCTCCCTCCAAACCGTACATACAACTTTCGTCGAATACGGCTTTCCACATTATTATATCTGCATAGATGAGACCTATTCTTTATGCATATAATTCTGTTTACTCACTCTCGATTGAGTATCCGTTCCCTTTCTTTCTTTTGCTATGATTGGAAATCTTGTATTTCACATATCTATACGATTAAGTCCTTAGGTTCAAAAAATAGTGTATAAAAAAAAGTGTTTCAAATCATTGCTATTTGACTCGAACCTGTTCTAAAAAGGTCAAGGTATTTTTTCATTTTCTGTTGAAACAATCAGGGAAAACTTCGAAAATGATTTCGATATTGAACCTTGGACATATAATAGTTCCGAATCTCCTTAAAAATAAGATCGTTTGTTTTACGGTAGCCTGCTATAGTCCCCTTACAAAACGTTCGTTATTAGGTTAGCCATATACTTCACATGTTCCTAGCAATTCACATGGCATCATCATGAAATGATACAAGTCTTAGATAAGTAAGAATATACAACGCACTAGAACGCCCTTGTTGACGATCTTTTACTCCGGCAGCATCTAGGGTTCCTCGAACAATGTGATATCTCACACCGGGTAAATCTTTAACCCTTCCTCCTCTTACTAATACTACGGAATGTTCTTGTAAATTATGGTCAATACCAGGTATATAAGCAGTGATTTCAAATCCAGAGGTTAATCGTACTCTGGCAACTTTACGTAAGGCAGAGTTTGGTTTTTTGGGGGTGATAGTGTAAAAGTTGACAGATAAGTTGTCTTCACTGTCACTCTACAAAACCGTACATGAAATTTGCACCTCATACGGCTTCTCGTTCGATTCTTTCAAAATAGGATAGATTGGATTATTTTCGTTGTTCGAGAATCTTAATATTCCCTTCCTTCATGCATTATGTCTCAAAGAGTCACTGAAACCAATTCAGTCAAAAACGTTTTCGTATTCCAACCAAACACTAATGAATCAGAATTTTCCGTTCAAAAATATTATGCAAAATCTTCGGGATTTCCTCTTCCTTCCCTATTCCTATCCTATAAGTGCAGCGTCTGAAGAAATACTATTTTCTATTAATCAATATTATTACATGCTAATTCCTTCTTGATATCTCGATATATCATTCCTCCAAATCACAAATTGGATTCGAAATTGACGGGTTAATGTGAGCTTATCCATGTGATTATACACTGTTCGAATTCGAACAGGAATCAATTTGATTCAAAATATTGGCTTTCGTGCTTTGGTTGGGGTTGTCCAAGATCATTTCGATGACCTATGTTGAAGGGATATCATATATCTATATGATTATATATGATCTGATCGACTGCGTAAGGCTTGCGAATAGCAATCGATATGGCCAGGGAAAGTATACAGAAAAGGAAGTTATTTCTGATCTGATCAGTCAGTGATCTGGCTCGGTGAGTCCTTTCTCCTATGATGAACTTATTAACTGATGAACTGCTGGCATCAGTCCTATATTTCTGTGGACCGGTGGAAAAGTGAGGGCTCAGCGGGAAGAGGATTGTACCACGAGAGAACGAAGGGGTCAACCTGTTCCGAAGATACAACATGGATTTTTTAAATGTAGTTGTAGTTGTACTCTCACATTGATCCAGATCAAGAAGGGTTTCCATTCATGGAGGTCAATATTTGCCTGCTAGGCAAGAGGATAGCGATGCTAGTTACAAATTATGTATGTTCTGGTAGGATTGAAATGTATTTACATGAAGTAGTTAACGGTTGCATAGGGTCTTCTCTTTTCTGTTCTGTAATGATGGATCCTGTATGTACATGTTCCTGATCAAAATCATTTGTTCATTTTCGGGTGGAAACACATCGGAACTTTTGAATGGAAAAAGATATAAAAGTAGCTCTTATTTTTCGAAAACGGTAATATCCTTGGTGCAAGAAGAACAATTTGATCCGTATCATCTCCGTATCATCTTTACTCGGTCCTGTTCTCTTTGTTCTTCCAAACAATATTGAGTCCTTTCCGCACGCACTAGTGCTAGATCAGATAAAACATGCTGAACAAAATCTTTTTCATGTTAAACTTACTTGATTGAGATAGCTAAAATCTTATCGATTTTACGGGACCATATTTTATGGTTCGAATCAGTAGGAAATCCTATTTTCGATAGGATTCAATCAAAATAGTATCCAATCTTTCTCATTCTTTCTTTTCGTAGTAGTGTGAAAAAAAGGAAGGGGGTTTGGCTTCAAGTTGTTCGAAAGAAAATATTGGAATAGTGGTGGTGAGTCTCTCAAGCCTTTGGTAAGTTATTATTAATAAGTCAGTTCTCCTTCCAGATGAGAGTAGGGAAGGGATATAACTCAGCGGTAGAGTATCACCTTGACGTGGTGGAAGTCATCAGTTCGAGCCTGATTATCCCTAAACCTAATGTTAGTTCTTTCATTCCATTTTTTTTTTTTTTTTTTTAAGAAGAAATGGAATGACAAAAATGGAGCTGGATATTTCAATTGGAAGATATACAAATTGTAATAATGAACAAAAAGGGTTTACGCTCATTTAATTAAATATTGATATATATCTCATATGTTAGTAGTGAGTTGAGTGGTTGGCATGAGCTTTGAATTAGATAAAATGAATATGAAATGAATATTATATGATATATTCTATTCATTTCATAAAAAAAAAAAGAAGATCTTGGTTGGATGGTGAAATTGGAGGAGATACAAAGCTATTCATTTCTATGCAATCCATGAACCGAATCCAATTTGGTGAAATTTTGAATTCAAATCCTTTCGCATCGAGAGCGCCTTATAAAGCTCTTTGACCTTAGAATTGTCAGTACGTTGCTTTTATGCGATCTACGTAAAAGCAATTCATATTTGTTGATAAAAAGTGTAGTAGTACTTACATTAACAGCATAGAAAATACTCGAAGGATAACAAAATCTAGTTAGGTATAGGTAAACGACTTTCAATATCGATTGTTATATTAATATATTATATAAAATGGATGAGAATATATAATGGAAATTTACCTTGAAATTTCCATTTGTAGATTCCATTATTATTTCTTTTCTATTTTCATCGAGAGAATGGATTGATTCAATTTAGAGCAGATTCCAATAAAGAACGGAGTTATCTACGAGAAAAATGAATAAATGAAATACATAAGATGTCTTTCACATTACAATATATTAATGAAACCCACTGTTCGTTATGGCAGTTCCGAAAAAGCGTACTTCTAGATCCAGGAAAAGAATTCGTAAAAATGTTCGGAAGGGAAAAGCATATCGGTCCGCAATAAAAGCTTTTTCTTTAGCTAAGTCTATCTCCACCGGTCATTCAAAAAGTTTTTATTGTATAGCCAATGATGATTCCTCTGGATCATCAAAATGAATTGATGTCAATTCTGATTCGGATGACCCGTAGCACAACACGAGGGAATATACGACACCACCCTCCAGGACCCTGGAGAACAGTGATGCGAAATAAATCATTTTCTTCGGGTACTCCCAAGGGTGGTCGTACGAAAAAGACACGATCATTAATTAGTTCCACTACAGTACTTCCCTTCAGCCAATCCGGATAAATGGGAAATTTATCATGGCATGGGAAATTTATCAACCGTTCTTCTATCCACTCCGCCTTCCTACTAGAAAGGGATTAGAGTTCATCTTTTTTTGTAAGGATACACTTCAGCATTACCATTATGCTACATTTCTGGTAGCTCAACCTTATAAACATCCCAATCCATCCATTCCGATCCGAAACTAGGATCGAAACTATTTCTTCTTTTTGATAAAGAATAGCACAGAACCTAGGGAATCATGCATAGAGATTATATTATTGAATTATGAAATAGCTCGTGCATTTCGTAATAGATGGAGGTTATTGCTCTATAGCAAATAATTACTAGTTCGTAGTTCCAGATATCTCGATTCATCCTTCTTCTGCTTCTGCTCCTACCAATGATTCATCTCTGAACCCATTCTTTCCCTCTTTTATGGTTGTATAGAAAAAAGTGCTAAATCCTTTAGGAGAACTCAAAGTCATCATCTTTTAATAAAACCCCTTTCTACATCTCCGTAGCTCAAAATAGGATCAATTAATTGATTAGCAGCCTGTATATTAACCCGTATGTCATATTATTGTGAGCTATCAATATATTTGGATGTCTTCCCTAAAATTAGAAAGTCCAACAAAATATTGGAGAATAATCATATGGGAGATCATGGATCAGAAACATAGTTTTATTCTAGATATGTATATGCTCAAACCAATCAAAAAGATTGGAAAGTTATGATATAACTATGTATCTCTCTTTATTGTTTGGAATCTAGCTGCTCCGATTCTTCCCATCGTGAGCAAAAATTGAAAGATATTCCTTGTCCGATAACGCATGTGACTATTTTATTATTCTCTTTCGGAGCAGTGGGATCTGAACCCACGACCTCCATCACCCCAAGATGGCACGCTACCAAGCTGCGCCATGCTCCGTTATAATCATAAACCAACATAAAATTGATTCAAATGTAAATGCCCGAACTTATATTTTATTTGGACGTTATATTCACAGATTACTCCCTCTGCTAGACACGTTCCATAACATTGACGATCTGGTGTAAATAAGCTAGTATGGTCCCTACGAAGCCGCCATGGTGAAATTGGTAGACACGCTGCTCTTAGGAAGCAGTGCGAGAGCATCTCGGTTCAAATCCGAGTGGCGGCATTTTGAAAATAAGATCCCCTCAATAACTTCTTCCTATGTAGCAATATCTGTTCAATCTATTTCCATTGTGATAAATAAAACTTATCTTTCCATCATAGATCTCATTTGGAAATAAAATGAATAAATGGGTTGAATATGATATTCATAACTTTAGAACATATATTGGCTCACATCTCTTTTTCTCTCATTTTGGTTGTAACTCTCATTTATTGGGGAACCTTAGTTTATCGAATTGAAGGACTAAGCAGTTCGGGAGGAAAGGGCATGATAGTTACTTTTCTTTGTACAACGGGATTATTAATTACTCGTTGGTTTTATTCGGGACATTTACCGTTGAGTAATTTGTACGAATCATTCATGTTCCTTTCCTGGAGTTCATCCGTGCTCCATATAGTTCTAGAAATACGGAGCCAAGATGATCGGTGGTTAGGTGCAATTACTGCGCCGAGTGCTATGTTAACTCATGGTTTTGCTACTTTAGGTCTTCCGGAGGAAATGCAACGATCCGGAATGTTAGTACCCGCGCTACAATCTCATTGGTCAATGATGCATGTAAGTATGATATTGTTTAGCTATGTAACCCTTTTATGTGGATCCCTAGCATCAATAGCTCTTCTAGTTATTATGTCCGGAGTAAATAGACAGGTTCTTCTCGGTGCGATGGACAATTTCTTTTCCCGATCCATTCTTCCCAATGAAAATTTTGATTCACATGAAAAAATCAAAAGTGATTTGCAATACACTTTTGATTTTTCATCAACGAATTATCGTAAATGTCAATTGATCAAACAATTAGATCATTGGAGTTATCGTGCGATTGGTCCCGGTTTTTCTCTTTCAACCATAGGTACTCTTTCTGGAGCAATATGGGCCAATGAAGCATGGGGATCTTATTGGAGCTGGGATCCAAAAGAGACTTGGGCATTAATTACTTGGACCATATTCGCAATTTATCTGCATACTAGAATGAATAAGGGTTGGCAGGGTAAGGAACCGGCAATTGTGGCTTCTTTAGGATTTTCTATAGTTTGGATCCGTTATTTGGGGGTCGATCTATTAGGAATAGGGTTACACAGCTATGGATGGTTGATCTAACATAGAACCATAAATGGACCGAATTCCCGGAGGGAAAAAAGAATAGATTCGATCCAGTTCCTTTATGTAATTGATAAGTGACATCAATAACTGGTCCAAGTTATTTCAAAGATTTATTATAGAATGATGGAATCATTACTTGAAATAACTTGAACTATATTAGAAAAAAAAAAAAAGAGAAAGAATTGAATTGTTTATTTGCTCCATTTCATTCCATTAATCTCTCAAGTGCCGTACCAATTGATCCATGATAGATCGTTTGAAAAAGGATCCATTGGGACCTGTATCTGCCATGGAACCAAAAATTACAAAACCCATACGGGATACTGAACACTATCCTCCCTTTCCAATTCCGTTGACCCAGAGAAACTGGAGCTGCATAGACGATTTTAACCGCTCCTATCATTACCAACCACAGCGAAAATAAATATAAAATGAGCATGAGGTAGCAATTCCATGTTCGGATTAACCCATACCCTCTAATTTAAACAAGTATGTAAGGGAAAAATTGGCGATTTGATTGCATAAGTGATGAAGAACCCTAATAATAATATTATTTTTAGTATTACGGGATAATAGTTCTTATCCAATATTTATGAACCTAATGTTGGTTCATAAGATCCCTGGAGACCCATACTTCTCGCTCCGATTAGGGGAAAGATAGAACCACCTGCAGTGTACAAAATGAACTTTGTGGCCAAATATACACGTCTTTCCCCCCCCCCCTCCGCACGGATAGAAGTGGGTGAAGGGAAATTGCAGTTCCCGCATAGGAAAGAAAACTAGAATATCTCGAGAAGCAAATGATCCTAATTGGTCACTGTACATTGTTAAAATGAATTAGTAAATGAAAAAAAAAAAAATCGAGGATTTTGAGTAACTAGCCAAGCAACTGAAATGTCCAAAGTGGTAAGAAATTCCGTCAAATAGGTCCAATGGAAAGTCCGTTAATTCCCAGTCTCCAATGAAAATAAATAAGATCTATCCAGTTATAATCTTTCTTTTTTGAATTGGATCAATTCATTATCGAATTGGAAATAGTAACGGACGGAATGTATAGGTAATTAAAAGGAGTTCTAGTAAACAAATACCTAGAGTATACCATCGAATCAGCTCATTCCCTCCCTCTATGGGAGGGGAAATAAAAGCATTAAGGAATCTGCAGATATGGGCGAACTAACAAATATTTTGGATCGAGCTAAGGTAATTCGCTAATTATAGAGATGGAAGAGACTTTCCATCTCTCTCTCCACTGATAAAAACCCATACTCGAGATCTTGGATCAAGTATGATAAAGGTTTTTATCAGTGGAGAAAAAAAAAATTGAAAATATGAGATGGATTTCACCATTTTTATTGTGCATATTGATTAGTAAGCTAGACCCATACTGCGAGTCGTCTCATGCCATAAATAAACACGTACACTCAAGAAATCTGTCGGACAAGCGGATTCGCACCGCTTACAACCTACGCAGTCTTCTGTTCTTGGAGCAGAAGCAATTTGCTTAGCTTTACATCCTTCCCAAGGTATCATTTCCAATACATCTGTGGGACAAGCTCGTACGCATTGGGTACAACCAATACATGTATCATAAATTTTGACCGAATGTGCCATTGGATCTCCATTAGTTAGTAAAAAGTTTTTTAAATTGATAAGATCATATATAGCCAAATCTTCTAATATATGCCCAATAAAGATGGCTAATAACGGGATATTATGAATATAAAACGAATCGATAATTGTACTATCAATTATGTTTGGAACCAATATGTTAAGGTTCTTTATTTTTTCAATGGAACAAAGATATTTGTCCCATTTCGATCCCTCCAGATCACCCCGAATATGGTCCAATTGTGACAGGTCATTTTCATAATGAGTTTTATATGGATGTATTCATCATGTTTTTGATCGATCATAATACTATATAGATTTCGAGAGATTCTGGTCATATAGAATAGATAAATCTTATGAGATATACCCATGATCTTTTTGGATAGAAATAGATATATTGATTCCTAATCTATAGATCATATATATGATACTCTATCACCATTTCGACAAATGAAATTGATCGATACGAGTCGATTATATGATACGATTGCCAGAACAGTAGCTGATTAAATAACTGCTTCGGCGGCTGCAATAGCTATAACAAAAAAATGTCTCCCTTTACTCGCCGACTATATTCTAAGATAATGAAAAAATGCTACTGGATTTGGATCGACCGCATGCAGTATTGGCAACACATAAGTGCTCTGTTCTGAATCGTGACCAGATAAATACCAATAGATAATGAAGAAAGCACTTCGAACTCGAATAAGTGTATGCTCGATCGAGTCTTCATTCAATTACTGATATCGGTAAACGTCCCGGAACCATATCATCATAATGAAATTCATGACGATCATAGGTCGGGAGTTCATATTCTTCAATCATCGAAAGACAATTTGTGGGACAATACTTGACATAATTTCCATGAAAGATACAAATTCATGGAAAAAAAAAAAAGATTCTAAATTCCCAATAGTTTTTCCCAATATATCTTCCAAATTTCCAATCAACAATGGGTAGATTGATCAGACATACATGTATACTCCACAAGCAATACTTTGAAAGAATCCTAAGTGTATTCATCCACGAAATCGTTCTGATGGGGATGGTATCAATTTGTTATAGGGATATTTAATAGTCTAAGTAAATAATTCATGTGATATAATGATTATGCATCATTTGTATACCTGTAGCAGAAATAGATCATATATAAGATCATGTCCCCCTCTACAAAAATATGAGAGAAGGGAGTTTGTGGAAAATATAAGAAGAGAGAGTTTGCGCACCAATATCCGCTATTAAAAGCCCAGGCTATAAAAAATGAGAAGCTATACAACCCAACTCTAGCATAATCACTCTGCTAGAGCTATCCCTTTGGGATACATATTTCCCGATCGATCTTTTCGGCTTACCGTTCCGTTATTGCCTCTGCGAACATAGTAGCTAAATCATTTCATTTTGTTACATAGGGGAGATATTGAACAATTGTTCGATTAGAAACAATTTTATCAATCCTTCCCCCTATGTAAATAATCTGATAGAGTAGAGGTTCACAGTCAATAACATTTTGACTATCTAGTAATAAGTCGAAGAACACCGTGCATCGATGGATAATGAGAACCCATACTTACCATCAGGGGGTCTTTCTCTGTAGCAAGCATGATCATATTATAAATGAGAAAAAAAGAACGACTAATTGGGATTCGGGATCTCTAAAAATGGGAATTGAAAACTTTCAAATTAACGGGTTTTTAGCCCACGAATACCTAATCGACCGATTAAATCATCGTAACGAAGTTTATCCCTCTTGTAGAGATAAACCAAAAGTTGCTTACGTTTGCCCAAAATTTTCCACAAACCTCTTTGGGAAGAATAGTCTTTTCCATGCAATTGCAGATGTTGGGTAAGTCTTAGGACCCGATTGGTTAAATAAAATACCTGAGATTCAACAGATCCTCTCTGTTTATCAGGAATCAGAGACGAACTAATGGATAAATTCTTGATCATAAAAAAACAAATTTTCCCGGAGTTGAATGGAATTTTTTTTTTTTTTTTTTTCTCGAGTCAGAAAAAAGAATTAGATCCATTCTTTCATTTTCATGGTCCATATAAGAATTCTGATTCATTCCGACCATTTCTATTGAATAAAAATTGGTCGGATTCTTTCTATCTTCTTGGAGGAATATCTGGTTTTGGACCTATGGCAAAATACGATACGAGAGGTAGAATGTTTTCACATTGATGAAACGAACAGATTGGTTCAATTTTGGCGATATCCTGAAACTCCATTGAATAAATCTATTCTTTCGATGAAAACGTAATTAAAACAAAAAATCTATCAATTGAAAGTTAGGGGATACATACGTATTCTCAACATTGCGGATCGACTCCCATCATTTGTATTGAACCAATATCTATTCATGCAAATAAGATCCTCTAATCGATAACTAGGCCAAAGAAAACGTTTAATTTTTTGTGTTGTATCTGCGCTAAGATGTTGGTCTCTTCCCATGAGTTCTTCGTCATTTTGTATGTCTATTTCTTTTCCATTAGAAAATCCCGCATGATCGTTTTCTGGATCAAACCGATTCAGGATTCTAAATTCTCTGCGACGTTTTGGAAGCAAAATATCTTCTAAATTGAGGGAACTCAAAATGTTTTTTCCATCCCCCATAATTTCCCCGCGTTGCACAGATCCATCATAAAGATTTCCATCCATCCATTCCCGAGCTCTATTTTGAAACTTCAATGAAATACTTATGATTTTATACATCAGGAATTGGTCATTCGGTATGCTTGATAAACGATATGGTTCGGAGACTATTATTTTTTTATCTTCCCATATTTCATTTCCGCTGCTTACCTTTCTCGGAACATCCCCCTGAATAAGATCATCTTCCCGTATTTCATTTTCATTGCTATCCTTCTTCAGAAGAAGGAACATTAGATTCAGGTTAACATTTCGCTCTTGGATATTGGTCCAAAGATATTGGTCTGTATTCTTAATTCCGGACATAACCCTGCAAATATTCGACAGCTTTAATACACTTTCTTCCCCTATAGCTTGTACCGTTTTGTATTGAACAAGAACTTTATGAGTTCGTTGATCTTTTACTTTACCAGTTTGTTTATCTTCTACTTTACCAGTTTGTTTATCTTCTACTTTACCAGTTTGTTTATCTTCTACTTCACCAATTTGTTGGTCTTCTACTTCAACAGTTTGTTGATCTTCTACTTCACCAGTTTGTTGATCTTCTACTTCACCAATTTGTTGGTCTTCTACTTCACCAGTTTGTTGGTCTTCTACTTCACCATATTCATCGTTCCGATTATGCTCTTTTCCTTTTTTGTTCTGAACATATGATCTAGCACCTATTCCTTGTTCCATAACATTTGTTGTTTCCTTCCGTTCTTCTTCCTCCATCTTTTTCCGGTCTCGTTCTTCTCGTAAAAACGATTTTCTTGGTACGGGCTTCGATTTAGTGTCATATATATTATGGATTCCCAAAAGTTCCGGGAATAACCAGAATTTTAGATCTAATCCGGATCCTCTCTTCTCGATTTCCGGAGAATCCATAATGCTAACATTGTCTTTTCGCGCCTCATCAATCCCCTGCTGATTCGTAATAAAATCAGTCTTCTGCCTGTCAATCATTGTTGTATGATTGTAAGTACAAGAACGTATAGCATCGTAAATATCAATAATAGAACGATGACCATTCACGATATTGAAATCGGTACCCTTCCAATCCTCCTCGAGGATATCACGAATCAACTTTTTCCTGAGAATTCCTTCACGATCGGTAATATCTTGATCATTTGGTATATCAGGTTGTACTGGTGGTTCGTTAATATCTGAATCTTTTGCCAAATTGAGAATATCTGAATCTTTTGTCGAATTGAGAATATCCGAATCTTTTGTCGAATCGAGATAACTATATGATAAGAGATCGTATCTGTAACGTTTGTTCATTTTCCGAAGTAGTTTCAAAGAAGGTTCCATCACAGCTGCAAATATAGAATCTTTTTGTTGTTCATAGGGAATTAATCGTTCTTCATAGCACGTACATTGCTTACTGACTCTATTTCTCCATTTCCGTGGGTTTATACTAGACCATATCTGTGGGGATAAATGGTACCGGTCAGAACATTTCAACCATTGTTTCCAGTCATTCTCCTTCAGATCTTGTGGTTTCTCGTGATCCAATATTCTTTGTATATCTAAGAATTCTTTGATCTTATTTTTTATCAAGGGATATGATGTTTGGGCTCGAGATTCTAATAAATACTTTGAATAGGACCTGTTCATTGTCTTTATCTGCCATATCTTGTGAAATACATATGCTTGGGACATTGAGCACATGTTTCGATCAGGACGAATTTCAAAATCTTGTATTTTTTCGTTGATCAAATAGTAGTTGGTAATTTGATCTCTATTTCTTCTTGAAATATCATTATTGAGAATGAATATTCGTCCGTAAATTGTTGCTATATTCCCCGTGGATCGGATCCAAGCGGATCGAATCCAAAATTGAATATTTGACCCGATGAAATGAATAACACTTGGTAAAAGATCTCGGTCATTTTTGATAAAAAGTTTCAAAAATTTCATTGAATAGAAGCTTTTTCGGATTAATTGGACACTTTTATTTCGAAATCGACCAGGTATTCGCCGAATCTGAACCAATCGCTTTTTTAATGTTGATCCCGACATATTAAAACTCCCCTTCGATCCGGTATTAATCTCTGAATCCACCAGAGACATTCTAGTTATAGGAGAGCTATTTATGATCGCGATAGATTCGATCCGTTCCTTCATTGTGGTCGTCCGATCATCTGGATCTTTAACATTAATTGTTCGGGTTCCATATCCAAATTGATCATTAACTTCTGGTGAATCATTTGCACTACCCATAGAGGTAGTCTCACTCAGTAATTTATTTTGTATCCGGTCATTCAGTTCACTCTTGTCTATATATCTAACTCGTGGAACGCGTCCTATTCCTGTAGATCCCATCAATCGTCTCTTCCATTTTTTGAAGATAATAAATTCTCTCCTCAACCCTCTTTTCAATCTTTTGAAAATGATAAATCCTCTTTTCAATTTTTTGAAGATCAATTTTTTGAAGATAGGTTTCAAAAATTGGGAAAAAGGCCCTAGCTTTGGGTTTGGATCACCATAAGGTACGTCAGTTTCCAATCCAAGGGTCGTTAAATAACTCCAACGCAATCTTTTTTCAAGTCGGGGTTTGGATCTATGCCAAGGCTTCAAACGAAAAGGAAATAGAAGCTTTATCTGCATACCATTTTTTTTCCATTTGTCTGGGAATTCTGTTTGGGAAAATTCGGTACCATCAGGAGCGCATCTTATATGCACTTCTCTCCTCATTTCTTCCCAATCTTCGGAAAATTCGGGGACTTGAAATATTAATATACGACCAATATTTTTGGCTATTATAAGCGATGGTAATATTATACGTTTTCTAAGAATTGATTGAGCCACTAATAATAAACCTCTTAAATGGTTCAATTCCGACCACAGTGCACATAAGGACTCAACGATTGTCAGACTGTAGGGGACCGGCTCAAATTCTTTGGATCTCTGGATTTTTTTCCTAATTTCTTTCTTGATTTGTTCTGTATAAACTCTATCAGAATCGGGCGTGTCGTAATAATCTTTAGGATAAGTGGGTATTTCCATTCTTACCAAAAAGAAAAAGGAATGTACATTCGGTTGTATCCCCTTCCATATCATAATTTTACGTCTTTGAGCACGTATGGATCCTACGATTAAGGACCGGCGATAATCTGACTCGGGAAAATAACGTTTCATAACTATTTTTCTTTGCCCAAGACGAAAAGTCAGCGTACTTCTGACCTTTCTTGAACGAACCCTATTCGTTGTGGCTAAAACTGCGGTTAGCTCATCATAGTCGCCCATCATCAAACCAGAGGACCATCGAGGCACATGTTTCCGGATCTCTCTAATTTGGAGAGGTTCTTTTAATAGTATTTCCCTGTAAAGGGTAATAAAATCTTTTGTTTGCGTTGAATCATCCGTAGATACATTTCCACGAAATTTCCGTAGTATTGTCCACTCGTGTTGCGCCAAAGACTCGAAAAGTAAATTCTGTTCCGAAGTAACCTTTTCTTCCGTAGTAAAAAGATAAAGAATCAATTCCCATTTTATGGTACCTGTGGGTGCAACGTTTCTACCGTCGATTCGGCTGTAAATATTTACCAAATAGTTTGTGTAGATTCGTTCATTACATGAAGCAATTTCCGGTACAATATCTATATAGGCTACTCGAAGGGCTATTTCCAACCACAATAAATGTATCAACGAATCATCCTCTTTTGCATAGATCTCTTGAATCTGATCAGAAGGCATTTCCAACAAATCTTTTGGATAGATCAGGTTACCAAAAGAATAATCTATATCCGAAGAATCTATATTCGACAAATATTCTTCAAAGATCTTCCTTGCTTGATTTGGAATTATTCGTTCTGCTAAAAGCCGTTTCGAAATAGGTTCAACTTTTACTCTTTTCGATGATTTAGTGATCGGAATGAGCGAACGAACAGTATCTGTAGGTAAGGGTTCCCAGGGTAGTCGAAAGCTTTCGTGTTCCAATTCCTGCCAATGATGAGAGATATGGTACCCATGCCCAAATGGATCATTTGGTAATCCCTCTTTACGGTCTTTCATAAATACCTCTGTCAAATCCGAAAGATTCGAAATGATCGAATCGTTCAGCATTCGGGGGGACTCAATTTTGTTAATTGTTCCACGGAATGCCCCATTAAGGAATGGATCATACATTTCAGTAAAAGAATCTCCCTCAGAATTGGAGAATTGAACTCTACTTTCCATAACATTTCCAACAGGAGATCCATTGCTTAGAGCTTTCACTCGATCCAAAAATTCATTCCCTAAATAATCTCTTCTTCTTTTAATGGTATGGATCCATCTATGATAAGGATCCTCAGATGAGCAAGAAATACCTGAAAGATATCTATATTTATCGAGCTTTTCCCCAAGAACCAATACACTAGGTAAAAACGTAAAAGAGATTCTTTGTTTTCCATCACTCAAATATGTGCCAAAAAAATATTGAGAGACTTCGGTCCTCACAGGACCTAGTCGAGTAAATGGGCTATTCCCGATATATCGTATTGGCCGATAAGCTCTATTATGATCAAAGAACATAATGGGCCATGGTCGCTTGAACCATGATAATTTTTCTTCCTTCTTAAGTCCTTTAATTTTTTTTGAATCTATAGCCAAAGAGCTATCATCTATAGCCAAAGAGCTATCATCTTCATCTATAGCCAAAGAGCTATCATCTATAGCCAAAGAGCTATCATCTATAGCCAAAGAGCTATCATCTTCATCTATAGCCAAAGAGCTATCATCTTCATCTATAGCCAAAGAGCTATCATCTATAGCCACAGAGATATCATCTATAGCCACAGAGTGGCTAGTCACAGAGTGATCATTTTTGGCGTCATTATTTCTCTTTTTAAGAAAAGGTGATGGAGCTCTACCTAAATAGAATGAACAATAAGAAAGAAGAAGTAGACTAAAGGTTCGATGGATATAACGTTTTAATATAGTATAATTGATAGGTGAATTACGTTCTATACGGAAAGATACCAATTTTGTCAAAATTATGAATAGAATATGACCACCCAACCAACCGCAAAAACTACTTATCACAAATGATATATTACCGCCGTAACGAAAAAGAAAGAGGTTCACCAGTCTTGTTAATACGGGATTTGCTAAAATAATGGGATTACACAATTGAAGAATTAGACCACTCATAAATAGACTTATAATTTTTGGATTGTTGATCGAATTTATGGGGTGCAGAGATTCAGAACTTGAAGGTTCTTTGTTCATTTTATAAAAACGAAAAAACATGTATGGTACGACCAATAAAGTTATTGCGTGAGGTTTCCACAACGCTGCATAGATGGGCGAATAGTACATGGACAAAAAGACTATTAATTGTCCCGTAATAGAACCACTTATAGCTATTATACCATAGAGAGTTTCTCCCAAAAAGAAAGATCTCATGGAATATATTTTAGAAGGACCAAAAGGCAATGTAGTGAGAAATCCATAATATAGCCCAAATAAAATGATCGGACCTGAGACTTCTATCCATGATGATAATGGATCCCATAGTAGACCAAGTACTCTTATCATATCGAAACTCCTTTTTGATCGAAATAAAAGAATGGGAAATAGGAATAGAATAAATAGATCTGGTATCCCCCATATATATATGGGAGATACAGATAGGAATAGTTATCATTTTATACATCCATAAATTTGATTTAACAGAATAGATTCCAATATCTAACATATTGAAAATAGAAAATCGATTTTGAATAGATATTATAACATCTGGATATATACATATGCTATTAATACAAATATTCTCTGTTATTTTATCTAGGAGTAGGAGTACTGGTATAGAACTCGTTTGTATTTCTGACCAGGGTGGTCCGATCCAAGTTATCTAAATTTTCGTTACGTCGTAGAGGGCGGGTAACCAATTCAAGTACATCTCTCGCATTGGCAAATCCATGAATCTGGGCAAAAGTAAATTCAACTGACCATTTAGTACCAATTCCTCTCGCCCCTAACGGGTTAGCATGAGCCATTCCGGTGATGGCTAAGTCGGGTTGTAGCTCGCGCATACGTCGTATCTGATTCGAATTGTCTGGTTTCTCCACAATTCGTGGTATTGGTATACACATTCTTATACATGTATCTTTTAAAAGTGCTAATTCAGCAGCTTGATACCGTTTATCCATATATGGAATACCAATTTCATAAACGATCATACCACATCTGATTAAGAATCTTGCTAGAGATATTTCTAGGAGATTATCTCCCATGAAAAATACAGATTTCCCGCGTACCAAATCAAGATAATCCTTTAAACTCTCCCATATCCGTTCCTCTCTTTCCTCTAGACTCTGGGTCTCAATACCAAATACAGGACAAATCTTTTCGATCCAAGCACGCGTTCCGTCCGGACCAATAGGAAAAGGAGCTACGATTAATTCACATTTTTTTCGTCTTATCAAAGTTGTTGCTGTACGACTCAAAAATGGGTTAACGCCACAAACATAAACTCCACCACCCAGTGATGGAAGATCGGCATATCTCTGAGCGGGCAACCAACCCGATACCTTGATGAATTGGCGTCTTAATTCTGTATTAAGTTGAGAGACCAAATTCGAAGGTAAAGACCCAAAAAGAACTAAGGGAGGATGATTTGCATATTCTACCAATTTCTTTTCCTTAAGAAGAGGAAAAGGGAATAAATTTGTTTTTGTTCTAGTTTTTTCTGATTCACCAACGGGGAATTCCTGTTCTGGACAACGATGTGCCATTACAGCTAACACAGTATCTTCCCCTTGAGTAAAAGCATAATCCAGTCCATTTGCTCTTGCCACTAAAATTGGTACTCCAATTTCATATTCCAACTTGGGTGCCATACCTTCCAAATCCATTTTTATTATTTCTGTAGTACAAGTGCCTATCCATATGATGACGCTGGGGTCTCTATCTTTTTTTATCCGAATACAAAGCGTTTTCAATTCCCCATAATCGTTCAAATGGGCCGAGATATCCCCTTCTTCTAATTCTGCCATTGCATAGCGGGGTTCTGCAAAAATCATAACTCCAAGTGCATTTTGCAAAAAATAACCACATGTTTTTGTGCCCACTACCAAAAAGAAACTGTCTTCAATCTTTTGATACAACCAGGATACACAGCTAATGGGACAAAAAGTATGATAATTACCCGTTTCACATTCAAAAGTTATAGTTTCATCAATTTTGGCCGGCATAATAGGGAGGGGAAGAATAAATGGCTGGGGATAAATAAGGAAAAGAAATAATGAATAAAAAGGATAATAAGAAGAAAGAATCAAATTTACAACGAATTGTGAATTAATTGTTGATTCTAAATTCTCGTAAACCCAAGTAAATTCTCCTGATTCTTTTTTTTCTGTCCCCCACCACCAATGGGATTTAGATAAAGATCAGAGAGTAAACTGAATAATTCCCGATCTGGAATCTCTTTTGGGACAATACCTTCTGGTTGGGACAATATTTGATCTGCTATATCTAGATAATATTTACACACATAGTTAAGGGATGGTTCAGATCCAACCATTTCAAATAAGGTTTTACCCTTTACTCTGGAAACTCGGATATCCTCGATAATAGGTAATACTTCTATTACGGGCATTGGACAGGCTTCTACATATTTATTGATAAGATCTCTTCTAGATGTACGATTTCCAACCAAGCCTGCTAATCGGAGTGGATGTGTACGAGCTTTTTCCCTTATAGAGGCAGTAATACGATTAGCTGCAAATAATGCATCGAATCCATTATCTGTAATTATTATACAATAATCTGCATAGTTCAATGGAGCGGCAAAACCTCCACAAACCACGTCGCCTAATACATCGAATAATATAATATCATATTCGTAAAATGCATTTAATTCTTTTAACAACTTCACAGTTTCTCCCACCACATATCCTCCACATCCGGCTCCTGCGGGTGGACCCCCTGCTTCCACACAATCCACCCCTCCATAACCCTTGTGAATTACATCTTCGGGCCAAATATCCTCGTAATGATAATCTTTGGATTGTAAAGTATCTATAATTGTAGGTATTAGAAATCCTGTAAGAGTGAAAGTACTATCGTGTTTGGGATCACACCCAATCTGTAACACTTTTTGACCACGTCTTGCTAGGGCGACTGAGATATTACAACTAGTCGTTGATTTACCGATTCCGCCTTTTCCGTAAACTGCTATTTTCACCCGCCAATCCTCCTTTATCTAAATCTAAAAATGATCTCTTTATTTCAAGCTTCTATATAATCGAATTATAACTTTTTAAAGTAAGAAAAGAATTGAATGGTAGTAATAATAATAATAGATCTTATTGTATTTATAGTTCAATAACTCTAGGGTGGGGTGTACACAAAGTTCCAAGAGTTACGGAAAAACCTTATTTAGTTTCTCAATAGTTCATGCATGTTCATGGGTCGGTCCAAAGAACAAGAGTCTTTAACGTCTATCGGATCTAACCCTCTTTTTTCCTCAGTAGCTCAGTGGTAGAGCGGTCGGCTGTTAACTGATTGGTCGTAGGTTCGAATCCTACCTGGGGAGATCCATTTTATTGAAAACCTATTTTATTCAGAATAGGGCTCGCTTTGACCGTTAGGGGTAGGTCAAACATTACTTGTCCTTATATATGCATGCAAAATCGCCACAGGATCAAGATAGAGTCCCAGTAGTCCAGGAAAAGAAAGATGGAAACAACGGTCTCTTCGAAATACTGAAAAGTTCGGAGAAACAAATACATCGTTCTCCCGATGTCTGATGTGATGACATTTCCAGAGCTGAACTGAAGGGGAAGAGGCCTCTATTCGGTCGACCCGTTACTAGTCGCTCGACCCCTTCTGTTAGAACTATCAGTATCAGTGAATTTGTTCTCTGGAAGTCAGAATTGGATCCTTGCATGCTGTCAATATATTTCCCCTCGGATTTGGGAGAATCTCTCGTTCTATTTCCAAATAACCTTGAATTCTCAGGTAATATACTAGCAAGCAGTTTTTTCATCAAGGATGCAGTCTCTCTCGAGAGACCACGATCCAGCAGCAATCGTCTCAATAATAAGCAACGTATGTATGGTTGCTACTAATACTCTGCCCAAGCCTGGCGGCAATGAGGAAGATTGCCAGGAGGTAAGACACGAATATGCTGGTTACTCTTGGGCGTACTGGGTATCATTTTTGGCAA